ATAAAAAAAATGATTATTCATCGAATGACTATTCATCTATTGTATTCTCGTCAAATAGGGGGTGATAAGACTCTATGGAAAAATGGTGGTTCAATTCGATGTTGTTTAACAAAAAGTTAGAACATAGATGTGGGCTAAGTAAATCAATGGATAATTCTGATGTTATTGGAAATACCAGTGGAAGTGAAGAACCCATTATAAATGATAAGGGGAAAAACACTCCTAGTTGGAGTAATAGTGACAATTATGCTTTCAGTAATGTTGATTATTTATTTGATATCGGGAATATTTGGAGTTTGGTTTCTGATGACACCTTTTTAGTTAGAGATAGTAATGGTGACAATTATTCTGTCTATTTTGATATTGAAAATCAGATTTTTGAGATTGACAATGATAGTTCTTTTATGTTTATGAGTGAACTAGAAAGTTTTTTTTCTAGTTATTTGAATAGTGGGTCCAAGAACTACTATTATCATTACATGTATGATACTCAATCTAGTTGGAATAATCACATTAATAGTTGCATTAATAGTTATATTCATTTTGAAGTTAGTATTAATAGTTCTATTTCAGGTTATACCGATTATTACAGTAACAGTTATAATTATAATTATAGTTTCATTTATACTGAAAGTAGTGAAAGTGGGAATTCGAGTATAAAAACTAGTAATAATGACAGCGATCCCAATATAAGAGAAGAGTCTAATGATTTCGATATGAATCAAAGATACAAACATTTATGGGTTCAATGCGAAAATTGTTATGGATTAAATTATAAAAAATTTTTTAAGTCAAAAATGAATATTTGTGAACAGTGTGGATATCATTTGAAAATGAGTAGTTCAGATAGAATCGAACTTTTGATTGATTCGGGCACTTGGGATCCTATGGATGAAGAGATGGTCTCTATGGACCCTATTGAATTTCATTCGGAGGAAGAACCTTATAAAGATCGTATTGATTCTTATCAAAGAAAAACAGGTTTAACTGAAGCTGTTCAAACAGGCATAGGTCAACTAAACGGTATTCCAATAGCAGTTGGGGTTATGGATTTTCAGTTTATGGGAGGTAGTATGGGATCCGTAGTCGGCGAGAAAATCACCCGTTTGATCGAGTATGCTACTAATCGATCTTTACCTGTCATTATTGTGTGTGCTTCTGGGGGAGCACGCATGCAAGAAGGAAGTTTGAGCTTGATGCAAATGGCTAAAATATCTTCTGCTTTATATGATTATCAATCAAATAAAAAGTTATTCTATATATCAATCCTTACATCTCCTACAACTGGTGGAGTAACAGCCAGTTTTGGTATGTTGGGAGATGTCATTATTGCTGAACCAAATGCCTACATTGCATTTGCGGGTAAAAGAGTAATTGAACAAACATTGAATAAAACAGTACCCGATGGTTCACAAGCGGCTGAGTATTCATTCCATAAGGGCTTATTCGACCCAATCGTACCACGTAATCCTTTAAGGGGTGTTCTGAGTGAGTTATTTCAGCTCCACGGTTTCTTTCCTCTGAATAAAAATTCAATATATTAAAGTATAGCACTCGATTCAATTCAATTATTTGTAGCGAACGAGTATTTAGTTCATCGTAAAAAAAAACTTAAAGAAGAGTGGTGTTTTCTTTGGTGACATAAGTTCCACTTGTAGTAAGAGCCGTAAGTTTCGGATAATTATTATTTTTTCCTCCAGATCGATTATTCTATATTTTTATCTTATCCCTATTCCTGATTACTAATCATGAATCCTTTATAAATCAATTAGGATAAAAAAGATAAAAGAGTAAGTTTCTCCTTCCGAGGAATTGGGGGAAGGGAAGACATTAATAAAAAAAGAATTTTATTTGGTCTTCTTAACGTATTAATTTCATTTTAATAGAGACAATAATATAAATATATCTTAATTATCTTATTAATAATATATCATATTTGAATCTTATATCTTATAATTAATATTAAGATTCAAATATGATATATTATAGAAAGGAGTGTAAAGAACCCTCTATGATATATTATAGAAAGGAGTGAAAGAACCCTCACTTTTATTTTTTATTTTTTATTATAGAATTGAGTTACCGTTTGCTTTGTTGGATTCGATTAGTGAAAGTCGCGAACTCATAATAAACTCTTTAATACCCTTAGTAAAAAAAAATAGAAAGAGAAAGAATAAAAAAGGATGGAAGAAGAAGAATAGGAAAGTTTTTTATATTAAAGTGAATTATCATACATATTTATGTAGAACGATGAATTAGGTACACTTAATTCAGGTCTATATTCCTTGCACTTATTAACTACTTAATATTATTTATATTAGATATACTTATCAGAAGATATCTTTAAAATACAAATATTAAATTGGGGCACCCATTCTATGACAGATCTACCCTCTATTTTTGTGCCTTTAGTGGGCCTAGTATTTCCGGCAATTGCAATGGCTTCTTTATCTCTTCATGTCCAAGAAAATAAGATTGTCTAGATTCGATGAGAGCAAATCTCATCCATTTATTTCAACACTGGATCATAATACAAATATTTATTTAGTCTAATATGGTACGATATGTGGCTCTTTCCGAACACAAATGAGAGACTCATATGCATACGGATACACGATATCTACATAAATGCAGATTCTATATGGGTATAGCTGGTTAAAAATGGATCGGCGAATAGTTTTAAATATAAAGTCAATTTATCTAACTAATTACTCCTAATAGTTCCCGTCAAAATAGTGCTAGTTGATGAGAGTTACTTGGGGGTCAAGAAAAGTAAAGTCAAATTCATTTGGGTTATTCTCTCAATTCCAATCGAATACAACCTTAGTATAGTAAGTATAGTATGAACTGGCGATCAGAGCATATCTGGATAGAACTTATAACGGGGTCTCGAAAAACAAGTAATTTTTTTTTGGCCTGTAGCCTTTTTTTAGGTTCATTAGGGTTCTTAGTGGTTGGAACTTCCAGTTATCTCGGTAGAAATCTTATATCCATATTTCCATCTCAGCAAATATTTTTTTTTCCGCAAGGGATCATAATGTCTTTTTATGGGATCGCGGGTCTATTTATTAGCTCCTATTTGTGGTGTACAATTGCGTGGAATGTAGGTAGTGGTTATGACCGATTTGATAGAAAAGAAGGAATTGTTTGTATTTTTCGTTGGGGATTTCCTGGAATAAATCGTCGCATTTTCCTTCGTTTCCTTATGAGAGATATACAATCCATCAGAATGGAGGTTAAAGAGGGTCTTTATCCTCGTCGTGTCCTTTATATGGAAATAAGAGGCCAAGGGGCGGTTCCCTTGACTGGCACTGATGAGAATCTTACTCCACGAGAAATTGAACAAAAAGCTGCCGAATTAGCATATTTCTTGCGTGTACCAATCGAAGTATTTTGAAATGAAGAATTAATGTTTTCTCAGTATGAGGTAGGGAACTTGCTAATTCCCTTTTTAATACAATTGAAGTTTCTTCAAAAGACTTATTTGATCAAAACATATTAGATTTTATTTCTCCCTTCTGTTAGCGGGTAAACCCACATGGAATAAAACAAAAGTGAGAGATTTTATATGGAACAACTAAACTCTAATAAAAATCCATTTTTTCTATACCAAAACCCTTTTTTTTATGCGCAGGGAGCCCCCAATTTATAATTTATACTAAATAAAATTTTATATAATTTATACTAATAAAAATAAAAAGTCTAATTAAGTATGCATTCATCAAACATATTCGAACATTTATTTCGTAATACAGAATTCATCTTTTTAGACCCAATATTTCGAATTTTTAGGTTACATTATTCCTGGACTGTGGTTAGGCGGTGAAACATTTCGAAATAATTAATTGATCCGAGAAGGCATTTTTTTGTTTCGAAATCCAAATCATATTCGTTACTTCTAGTGGATTTTCGAGTATTCATCGACAGGACCAAATAACAAATGGAGATGAAATTAGTTGGAATTTACCCAATAGAGATATCTCAATTTTTCTAAATACAAGGACTAAATTTTTACACAAAAATGGGAATAGATTCATTGGTTCGATACGATACCTTAGTTATAGAATTTGTGTTCAGATAAATATCTGATAAAATCCACGAATGCAGCGGATTCATTAACAATTTACAGATAAAAAATGAAAAAAAAAAAATCATTGACTTCCCTCCCATATCTTGTATCCATAGTATTTTTGCCCTGGTGGGTCTCTCTTTCATTTAATAAAAGTCTGGAACCTTGGGTTATTAATTGGTGGAATACCCGGCAATCTGAAACTTTCTTGAATGATATTCAAGAGAAAAGGATTCTAGAAAAATTTATAGAATTAGAAGAACTATTCCTCTTGGACGAAATGATAAAGGAATACCCTGAAACACAGATACAAAAGCGTCGTATAGGAATACACAAGGAAACGGTACAATTAGTCAAAACACACGATGAGTATAATCTCCATATCATTTTTAATTTATCGACAAATATAATCTGTTTCGCTATTCTAAGTGGTTATTGTATTCTGGGTAATGAAGAACTTGTTATTCTTAATTCTTGGGTTCAGGAATTCCTGTATAACTTGAGTGACACAATAAAAGCTTTTTCAATTCTTTTAGTTACTGATTTATGGATCGGATTTCATTCAACCCATGGTTGGGAACTTATGATTGGTTCGGTCTACAACGATTTTGGATTGGCTCATAACGATAAAATTATATCCGGTCTTGTTTCCACTTTTCCAGTTATTCTAGATACAATTGTGAAATATTGGATCTTTTATTATTTAAATCGTGTATCTCCTTCGCTTGTAGTCATTTATCATTCAATCAACGAATAAAGAACTCATTTGATCTCTTGATATCAATCAAATAAGAATGTTTCTTCGTGTTTAAAGAATAAAGAAAGTATTTTCAATCTTACTTAATTCTTTATTTATACTTATACCTGTTCAAGGTATTCGTCCCATATTCTAGTACAATTATTCCAGTACAATGGCAGACTCGTGGATAGG